GGACCCTCACTAAACAAGAGTTTACAGCTGACCCAAAGCTAGCCACACCTCCGATCAATCACTTGACACTTTCTTATTCAAACCGAAGAGCTAGTGCCCAATGAAGACCCAAGCATTTCAACGGATTCATGCGCTTCTCTCTTTCCTCCCTGTGCCTATCTTGAATGAGGAATGGCGGGGCGGTCTCGTATATAATATATAAGAAAGAGACTGCTTTTCGGTTTGGTTTAGGAGTGATCTTTCCCTATCCGCTTTTTGCAGGTGCAGATGAAGAAGAAGGCTCGAGCTCGATAATAGCTCCTTTCTCTTAGGTCTTGCCGCTGCTTAACTATAACTATGAGTACGAGTTGGAGCTCTTGGGTTCATGACTGGTGCTACTGCTATTGAATCATCTCTTTGAAGGCCAAATGCCACATCAGTAAGAGAAGTGGGCAAAAAAGCCGCCCGGTACCGGTGGTGGTGTCATAGGAGTAAGCGCTGTTGTCGGAAGGAGTCAGGACTAAATGCCCAGAGTCAACTGCTGGTGGTTCAGGAAGTTAATCAGATTCATCCTATAATAAGTAAGAAGATGGTACGAAAGGGAGACAAAGTCCTAACTAAATCAACACACAATAACCTCCACCGTCTACCCATTCCATCCATCATATCAGTCGAGTCGATCCGATTCGTTCTTATCTATAGATAACGCAAGAGAGAACTTATGACCTCGCGGATGGAGAGGGATTCGAACCCCCGGTATTCCTATCAATACTTCGGTTTTCAAGACCGACTCTTTCAACCGCTCAGACATCCATCCCTTCGCGCTTCGCCAGCCCTATCTATCTGCGCGCCGGCAGCCCCACCAACCCCAACTCTATGTTATTCGCTACGCTTGCTTGCGCCCCACCCCGTAAGCGGACTCTATTGCCTGCCGGTTACCGACACTTTTCCGGTAGTACGAATCGCAACGCTTCGCTTGTTTCTATATGATAATATGCACCGTCCGTCGGTTGCTGCGCTCCCTGCGGGTAATAGCAAGAGAGTGAAGAACGATCCTCCAAACAAAACAAAAATAGTGATTGAGTCCGACTCAAGCGAGTGAAAGGCGTGGCAAGAGAGCGAGTTCGACTCGCGAACTAGAAGCAACTGAAGGACCGATCCAGGTTGCGAGCCTTCGATTCATCCTTACTAACTGCTGAGTACACCAGGTTCTCTATTAGATTCTCTGTAGCAGCCTTGTCTGCCACTGCTTGACAAGAACCAGAAATAGGAGCCCCTGAGGATTGCAGCAAGTCGGATGAAAATTCTGAATCACTGGCTGGGGTAATATAGAAATTTCAATCTCATTTTCTTCAGCACCTTGTACTACCGCTTGCAATGCAGAATCGGATTTAGTAGCAACTGAACGCAAGCGCCTTGTTCTGCAGATTTCATGCCTGTGGTTTTTACTGATGAGTCGGCCATCATCAAGGTAGCCTGACCCTTTTCCACTGCAGTATCCGTAATTGAGTTAGAATGGCTTTGAGGATTGGATGGCCCCTCGGGTGATAGCTTGCTGTTATCAGCGTTGGACTCCGAGACATGGTTTGCTTCCAATCCCAACACTGGGTTCTTCTCAAGATATCCAGATAATCGATCATCCTCATGATGGACTGAATTCCCCATCTGCTATAATCTTCTTGGCACTCTGCAGAACTTGCCGTTCTGTTTCGCGGTGAGAAAGATCCTCTGCTATCAACACAGGAGTTGCATCATGTGGAACCGAAGCCAAGCTATGAGACGGCAGCTGCTCGTTCCCTTCAGGGATCATCGTCGCTACCTGTTCTTCCTGCACGGAGATGACGCTTAGCAACCTCATTGCCTATACCAGCCGCTAGCTCATCTTCGCCACCATCTTCATCAACATCTCGTAAAGCAGCAAATGAATTGGAAACCCTTGCCTGACCTACCACGTTCCTTAATTCATCCTTGTTCGACTTTCATTTGCTTTTCTGTTGGACCTGGACCCGCTTTGCATTGGTGTTGGAAATTGGAGCAGCCGTTTCCTGGGCAGCCGGCGGGTGCAAGAGTAGCCGCCTTCCTAGGTTTCTCATTCCTAGTACACGAAGAAGCCCCATCTTTTTACATGTAGTACAGAAACTAGGCACTTTCACGTATATTACTTCTTGCCAAGCACCTTTATCGCCCATACCAATCCATATCCGATTGTTCCGAGGTTTGAGGACGTCCATCTCCACACAGGCATACGCTGCAGAGGCGTTTGTGATTTCGCTTGTTGAGAGCACCACTTTGAGAACCGGACCCAGGTTACCTGCAATAGATCTGAGAAACGCTTCTTGAAACAGATTTGCTGGTAATCCCGGGTTCCATACAGGAACTATGGACGGTTCTTCATCCGGTCGAAACTTCATCGTCCACTTGAAGAATCTAAATAACTTCCCTTTGACATACAAATCATCCTTTAACAACAACGTCAGACTCCTTCGGACCCTGGTTCTTGAAACGAAACAACAGATGTTTGTTGTCCAACGCACTGATAACAAAGTCTTCGGAGAAGCCACAGCGAGTCGTGAGGAAGGTTTTTCTCTCCGGAAAAGGTGGACGTCCATAATCCGTTTTTGCAACCAGAGCAAACCTGAAAGGGACGAGTGAAGCTTCGATCTCCTCCGTTGTGAAGAAAACAGCAGGCTCCCCTCTATCCGTGAAGGCCGGAGCATGAACGGTCGACCTTCGGAAAAGCATTGGTTTCAGCGAGCATACGAGCATAAGACTTATGCATGGTGGAGGCAGCAGGCGCAGAAGAAAGGAGAGTGTGTATTCTTCAATACCGAGAGGATACCGAGCCAAGCCACCTAATGTTGCCGCAGCTCAAGATATTGTGTCTGGAGAGGTAGATAGAGTAGAGACTCAAACCAGCTTACGGGGGTAGGGGCGGATGTAGCCAAGTGGATCAAGGCAGTGGATTGTGAATCCACCATGCGCGGGTTCAATTCCCGCACCCATTACATTATTTCAAATTCCAAAAATGCTATTTTAAATATGCCTATTTACGGCGACGAAGAAGAAAACTATCACTATATCTTTTCTTTTTCCTACTTCTTCTTCCGGGTCTTTTTCTACCAATTGGTGCTCTCCCTTCATCGCCCCCATGGGGATGGTCTACAGGTAGTGAAACTACTCCTCTTACTACAGGACGCTTACCTAGCCAACACTTAGATCCGGCTCTACCCAAACTTTTTTGGTTCACCCCAACATTACCTACTTGTCCGACTGTTGCTAAGCAGTTTTTGGATATCAACCCAGAAGGTCAGATTAATGTGGCCGATTAAGCCTCTTTTGCAATTATTTTCTTCAAACCTGCTGCTCTAGCTAATTGTCCACCCTTTCCAAGTGTTCTTTCTATGTTATGTATGGCCGTGCCTAAGGGCATATCGGTTGAAGTAAATTCTTCTTTTTTCTCAAAAAAAACCCCTGTACAAGCTTCTTCCAAAGCATACGGCTTTCGTTATGTATATGATGATATCTAGACAGATGGATCTTATATTCATCATATGATGAAGTACCACATGAGTGGATATATAGGAATCAAAATCTGCCGAATCACTCATGTTATGATCTTCTACATCCTAGGTCTCCCCGTTCCGTCATCTCGCTTATGTTCTTCATGTAGCATGAAGACCGAATGACTCTATGAAATTACGTCGATACTTCCACATATTACGGGTAACGTAGGAGACATCTCTATTTTTCCCCGGCTTATAATTATCACTGCTTAGCTTTAACCTCTGACCATCAAATTCAATGTGAATAACCCGTCTTCCTCTCTTTGAAACAAGGGGCGCTCCCGGTCCGTGCTTCAAACAATTTTGTCTTCTCCATATTACCATATCCCGTCAGTCAATAATTTTCTATGAGGAACTACTGAACTCAATCACTTGCTGCCGTTACTCAACTGTTTTCTGTTGAGGTCGTACCCGTAGAGGTACTCAATTTGGATCAGTGATCGATTTCTAGGTTTCGTCGTAAACCTATTACTTCCAATTACGTAAATCAATAGTTCAAACCGGGTAGGGCATTTCCCATTGATATAGGAACTTCTGTACCAGAAACAATGGTATCTCCAATTATAGCCCCTCTGGGATGTCAAATATATCTCTTCTCACCATCCCCATAGTGTATGAGACAAATGTATGCATTTCGATTAGGGTCGTATTCTATGGTTACGATTCTACATATATGTCTTTTTCATTCCGTCGAAAATCGATTTGACGGTATAGACGTTTATGACCTCCCCCTCTATGTCTTGCGGTAATGATTCCTCTGGCAGAACGACCTTTACCATGTCCATAGATCAAATTCTTTCGTGGATTGGATTTGACTTTTCTGTCTACGGCTCCGTTGCGTGTGCTCGGGGTAGAAGTTTTGTATAAATGTATCGCCGTGTTATTAAGTATTTTGCTTTAAGTTCTTTTCTCTATAAGAGGTGGAATAGAATAACCCGGTTGAAGCATAATGATCATACGTCTGTAATGCATTGTATGTCCCATAATAGGTCCCATTCTTCTACCCTTTCTCGGGAGTCGATGACTATTCATAGCTATTACCTTGACGCCAAAGAAGAGTTCGACCCAATGCTTGATTTCTGTCCTAGTTGATCCTGATTCGACATTAGAAGTATATTGATTGTTCCCCAATAACCGAATACTATTTTCTGTAAATACTGCATATTTGATTCCATCCATAAATCCATTTTCTTCCCTATGAGTTTCCAGTATCGATAATCATTCTAGTTCTTACTGTTCATATGTTATGGTATGAATATACCATACCAATTCGTTATGTATGGATGATGAGATTCCATTGATACAGAAATAGACTTATTGAATTGAACGTTCCCATTGGCGCGCATCCAGCAGGAATTTCACCTACGAATTTGCCAATTATGAGTTGGGCGCTTTAACCATTCAGCCATGGATGCGGATCATCGTACATCGTGAATAACCAAATTCCAATTTCAATTAAATCTTTAGGAGGTGAAACGACATCAATTCAAATCCCGGATCTTCGAATTGAGAGAGATCAATCATTCTCACTATTTCTTAGATTCATGGATCAAATTCGATTCAGTGGGATCTTTCACTCACATTTTTTTCCACCAAGAACGTTTTATGAAACTCTTTGACTCCCGAATTTTGAGTATCCTACTTTCACCTGATTCACAGGGTTCAACAAGCAATCGATATTTCACGATCAAAGGTGTAGTACTGCTTGTAGTAGCGGTCCTTATATCTCGTATTAACAATCGAAAGATGGTCGAAAGAAAAAATCTCTATTTGATGGGGCTTCTTCCTATACCTATGAATTCCATTGGACCCAGAAATGAGACATTGGAAGAATCTTGATTGTCTTCAAATATCAATAGGTTGACCCTCCTTTATCTTCCAAAAGGGAAAAATCTTTCTGAGAGTTGTTTCATGGATCCGCACGAGCTCCCAAAAAATCAAAAGTGTATCATGCCCGTGCCGGGGTTCGCGGTGGTGGAGTAACCGGATCGGAAAAAAGAGGGATGATAGTTGTAAGATATCTAATGAAACCGTAGCTGGAATTGAGATCTCATTCAAAGAGAGGGATAGCAAATATCTGGAGTTTCTTTTTTTATCCTATACGGATGATCCGATCCGCAAGGACCCTGATTGGGAATTGTTTGATCGTCTTTCTCCGAGGAAGAAGCGAAACATAATCAACTTGAATTCGGGACAGCTATTCGAAAGATTAGGGAAAGACTTGATTTGTTATCTCATGTCTGCTTTTCGTGAAAAAAGACCAATTGAAGGGGAGGGTTTCTTCAAACAACAAGGAGCTGAGGCAACTATTCAATCAAATGATTGAGAGCTCCCATCTCTTTCTCTTCTCGAGAAACAAGTGGGGTATTTCTTTGCAAAATTGTGCTCAATTTCATATGTGGCAATTCCGCCAAGATCTCTTCGTTAGTTGGGGGAAGCACGAATCGGATTTTTTGAGGAACGTATCGAGAGAGAATTTGATTTGGTTAGACAATGTGTGGTTGGTAAACAAGGATCGGTTTTTTAGCAAGGTACGGAATGTATCGTCAAATATTCAATATGATTCCACAGGATCTATTTTCGTTCAAGTAACGGATTCTAGCCAATTGAAAGGATCTTCTGATCAATCCAGAGATTGTTTTGATTCCATTAGAAATGAGGATGAAGAATATCACAAATTGATCGATCAAACAGAGATTCAGCAACTAAAAGAAAGATCGATTCTTTGGGATCCTTCCTTTAGTCAAACGGAACGAACAGAAATAGAATCAGATCGATTCCCGAAATGCTTTTTTGGATCTTCCTCAATGTCCCGGCTATTCACGGAACGTGAGAAGCAGATTCATAATCATCTGCTTCCGGAAGAAATCGAAGTTTGGGTCAAGATCAATTCGTTCTTTTTTCTCTGACAAATGGTCAGGGCCGGTCCACAAGAGATCAGAAATTTTTGAAGAAAAAACAAGATGTTTCTTTTGTCCCTTCCAGGCGATCAGAAAATCAAGAAATGGTTGATATATTCAAGATAATTACGTATTTACAAAATACCGTCTCAATTCATCCTATTTCATCAGATCCGGGATGTGATATGGTTGTTCCGAAGGATGAACCGGATATGGACAGTTCCAATAATCTTTCATTCTTGAACAATTTTGGATTTATTTCATCTATTCTATGACCGGAACAATGGGGGATACACGTTACGCCACGATTTTGAATCAGAAGAGAGATTTCAAGAAATGGCGGATCTATTCACTCTATCAATAACCGAGCCGGATCTGGTGTATCATAGGGGATTTGCCTTTTCTATTGATTCCTACGGATTGGATCAAAAAAAATTCTGGAATAGGGCCAGAGATGAATCGAAAAAGAAAGATTTATTGGTTCTACCTCCTCTTTTTTATGAAGAGAATGAATCTTTTTATCGAAGGATCAGAAAGAAATCGGTCCGGATCTACTGCGGGAATTATTTGGAAGATCCAAAACTCAAAATAGTGGTATTTGCTAGCAACAACATAATGGAGGCAGTCTATAAATATAGAAGATTGATCCGAAATCTGATTCAAATCCAATATAGCACCTATGGGTACATAAGAAATGTATTGAACCGATTCTTTTTAATGAATAGATCCGATCGCAACTACGAATATGGAATTCAAAAGGATCAAATAGGAAATGATACTCTGAATCATATAACTATAATGAAATATACGATCAACCAACATTTATCGAATTTGAAAAAGAGTCAGAAGAAATGGTTTGATCCTCTTTTTTCTCGAACCGAGAGATCCATGAATCGGGACCCTAATACATATAGATACAAATGGTCCAATGGGAGCAAGAATTTCCAGGAACATTTGGAACATTTTGTTTCTGAACAGAGGAACCGTTTTCAAGTAGTGTTTGATCGATTACGTATTAATCAATATTCGATTGATTGGTCCAAGGCTATCGACAAACAAGATTTGTCTAAGTCACTTCGTTTCTTTTTGTCCAAGGCACTTCTCTTTTTGTCTAAGCTACTTCGTTTCTTTTTGTCCAAGACACTTCCTTTTTTCTTTGTGAGTATTGGAAATATCCCCATTCATAGGTCCGAGATCCACATCTATGAATTGAAAGGTACAAACGATAAACTCTGCAATCAGTTGTTAGAATCAATAGGTGTTCAAATCGTTCATTTGAATAAATTGAAACCGGATGATCATGATACTTCCCAAAGACCGAAATTCTTGATCAATGGAAGAACAATATTACCATGTATCTTCAATAAGATACCAAAGTGGACGATTGACTCATTCCATACTAGAAATAATCGCAGAAAATCCTTTGATAACACGGATTCCTATTTCTCAACGATATCCCACGATCGAGACAATTGGCTGAATCCCGTGAAACCATTTCATAGAAGTTCATTGATATCTTCTTTTTATAAAGCAAATCGACTTCGATTCTTGAATAATCCACATCACTTCTGGTTCTATTGTCACAAGGGATTCCCCGGAAAAGACCCGTATCAATAATTATGATCTTGCGTATAGACAATTCCTCAATATCTTGTTCATTCGCAACAAAATATTTTCTTTGTGCGTCGGTAAAGGTAAAAAAAAACATATTTGGAGAGAGAGGCTATTTTACCAATCGATTCACAGGTATCTGACATATTCATATCTAACGATTTTCCAAAAAGTGGTGACGAAACGTATAACTTGTACAAATCTTTCCATTTTCCAATTCGACCCGATCCATTCGTTCGTAGAGCTATTTACTCGATCGCAGACATTTCTGCAACACCTCTAACAGAGGAAGAAATAGTCCATTTTGAAAGAACTTCTTGTCAGCCTTTTTCAGATATGAATCTATCTGATTCAGAAGGGAAGAACTCGCATCAGTATCTCAGTTTCAATTCGAACATGGGTTTGATTCACACTCCATGTTATGAGAAATATTTTCCATCCGGAAAGAGGAAAAAATGGAGTCTTTGTCTAAAGAAATGCGTTGAGAAAGAGCATGAGAAACAGCAGATATATAGAACCCTTCAACGAGATAAAGATCGTGCTCTTTCAAATCTCTCAAAAAGATTGAATCTGTTCAAAACATATATGCCATGGTCATTTACTTCGACAGGGTTCAAATATCTATATTTCACCCTTTTAGATGCTTTTTCAGATTCATTGTTGATACTAAGGATAAGTAGCAGTCAAAAATTTGTATCCATTTTTCATGATATTATGCATAGATTAGATATATCATGTATATCATGGAAAACAGGGTGGATGCTTCTTACACAATGTTCCCCGATAAGTCAGATTTCGAGTAAGTTTTTACAGAATCTTCTTCTGTACGAAGAAACGATTCATAAAAATAATGAGTCAACCCCACTTCTGATATCAACAAATGCTCGGGAGTTACTCTATTCAATCCTTTTCTTTCTTCTTGTTGCTGGATATCTTGTTAATATAAATCTTCTCGTTTTTTCCCGAGCCTCTAGTGAGTTACAGACAGAGTTAGAAAAGATCAAATGTTTTTTCATTCAATCATACATGATTGAGTTGGAAGAACTTCTGGATAAGGAAAAGTATCCTATATCGGAACAGAAGTCCTTCGGGGATCTCTTTCTAGCTGCTCTGAAAGCATTAGTATATTCTCTGAAAGAAATATGGTTTATTACTTTTTTCGCCTACAATAAATTCAGACGTTATAAGAGGGTATTGAGTTATAATATCTTTATAATAAGTAATTTCATACGTAATCTCATAAGTCTCATACTAAACAACATCACTTTTTGGAGAAAGACGAGACGTCTAAGTCGTACAAGTAAAGAGATCTATGCATTGATAAGAAAAAGAAAAAAGATATACGACTGTGCGATTGATGAGATTTTCTTATCCCCGATCGGGACCTCTGGTTTGATTGATTATCATATACCATACTGGATCACGACCTCTAATTCGATTGAGGAGGAGTATAAAAATGATTGGATTGAGTATAAAAATGGAAAAAGGTGGTCTCCGTTCTACAACTTAACGATAAAAAATAGAATTGATCAAATTCTATGGAGTCTGACTCATAGTGATCATTTATCAAAGAATGACTCTGGTTATCAAATGATTGAACAACCGGGATCAATTTACTTAGGATACTTAGTTGACATTCATAAAAAGTATCTAATGGATTATAAGTTCAATAGATCCTGTTTAGCAGAAAGACGGATATTCCTTGCTCATTATCAGACAATCACTTATTCACAAACCTCGCCCGGGGCTAATAGTTTGAATTTCCCATCATCTCATGGAAAACCCTTTTCGCTCCGCCCCGGGGTATTTTAGTGATAGGTTCTAAAGGAATTGGACGATCATATTTGGTCAAATACCTGGCGACAAACTCTTATCTTCCTTTCATTACGACCGTACAGGTTCCCGCTTAATAAAAAGCCTCAGCCCCCTGCAATTGAATTTTCTAGTCCTTTATCTAGGTTTTTGGATTTTGTTTTTAGTTCTGATAGTCTTATTGTTGGTCCTACTCCTTCTAGTATAAATATTACTCAATATGGAGAAGAAGGTATAGATCCTCGTCAAATTTTCGATGATGATAGTGACGATATTGATAATGACCTTGAGACGGGGCTGCAAACTCTGAAGGATGTGCTAACTTTTGAAAACCTTGAAAAAAGACTTATCTATCTTTAGTGTCATCATTCAATTCGAATTAGCAAAAGCAATATCTCCTTGCATAATATGGATTCCAGACATTCATGATCTGTATATGGATGAGTCGGATCACTTATCCCTCGGTCTATTAGCGAACTCTCTCTCCATGGATTGTGAAAGCCATTCCACTAGTCTTGTTATTGCTTCGACTCATATTCCCAAAAAAGTGGATCCCGTTCTAATAGCTCCGGATAAATCAAATACATGCATTAAGATACGAAGGCTTCTTATTCCACAACGACGAAAGCACCTTTTCATTCTTTCATATACTAGGTGCTTGGAAAAGAAAATTAACAGATTCGGCCCGTGAGTTCCAATGCACGAGATCTTGTAGCACTTATCAACGAGGCCCTATCAATTAGTATTGCACAGAAGAAAGAAATTATAGAAACTAATACAATTAGATTAGCTCTTCATAGACAAACTTGGGATTTGCGAGCCCGGGTCAGACCGATTGAGGATCATGGGATCATTTTCTATCAGATAGGAAGGGCTGTTGTACAAAATGTACTTCTAAGTAATTGCCTCATAGATCCTATATCTATCTATATGAAGAAGCAATTATGGGATGATTTTTTGTACAAGTGGTATTTCGAACTTGGAACGAGCATGAAGAAATTAACGAGACTTCTTTATCTTTTGAGTTGTTCTGCCGGACCGGTCGCTCAAGATCTTTGGTCTCCACCCGGACCCGATGAAATAAATGGTATCGTCTGGATTTGTTGGGAATGATTTTGATCTAGTTCATGGCCTATTAGAAATAGAAGATGGTGGGATCCTCACGGAAAGAAAAAGATTGCAGTCAGTTTGATAATAATCGAGTGACATTGTTTCTTCGGTCCGCGTTAGATATGATGCAAAATAGATCTTGTTCTATCGTTGATCAGAGATTGATATATGAAGATGAAGAATACGGACCCGAGTTTGAAGAAGGGGACGGAGACCTCGACCAGCAAGAGAAAGATTTATTAAATCACATAGTTTGGGCTCCTAGAATATGGCGCCCCTGGTACAATCTATTTGATTGTATCGAAAGGCTCAATGAATCGTACCTATCGGGCCAGTTCATTTCAGGGCAAACAGATCATTTCTCATGAAGAGAATGAGAATAAGCTTCAAGAGGAAGAGGCGGGTTGGGAGTTCTTGAGGGGTGAACCCGTTAAGATACGAGATATGTTTTCCCAAGAACAAGGCTTTTTTCGAAAAAGCCAATGAATTTGGGAACCTGAGGATCCACTCTTTTTCCTATTCAAAGATCAGCCCCTTGTCTCTGTGTTTTCACGTCGAGAATTCTTTGCAGATGAAGAGATGCCAAAGGGGTTTTTTCTGACTTCCCAAATAAATTCTCCTGCATCTATATATAAACGCTGGTCGATCAAAAATATGCAAGAAATCGAATTGTTGATTCATCGCCAGAGATGGCCTAGAACCAATAGTTCATTATTTTATAGATCTTTCCGTTCTAATACTATATCCGAGAGTTATCAGTATTTATCAAATCTGTTCCTATCTAACAGAAGGCTATTGGATCAAATAACAAAGACATTGTTGAGATGGATGAAATTAAACATTTGATTCATGTAACAGGAGAAAGATTTCCCATTCCTTAGCTGTAAAGATATGTGGCCATGGAAAAGAGATTAAGTGGAACAGAATTGACCGGGCGGTAGAGTCGTGGAAACACTTGTTTATTCCATATTTTGGACCTTAGCTCCGTGGAACAATATGCTACTGCTGAAACATGGAAGAATTTCAATCTTAGATCAAAACACTATGTATGGATGATATGAACTGCCTAAACAATCATTCTTGAATGGTGCCAGAGCCTATTACTCACTATATCAAACAATTTCCATTAATGAAACCATGTAAATCCATCGGAAAATCAAAAATATGCATGTCCGATGAAACGGTTGTTGCTATCTGCTCCAATAACGAATCATTGGTTTAACTGAATCATTAAAGAAAATAGATAGACCTTTCTCTTCGTCTCAGGTCAATTGGAAGATCCATCGACCTTTTAGAAGAGAAGAGGTACCATCTTTCGGATAGGCCCTGAAAGGAGAAGGAAGGCTGGAATGCCAACAGAGGTCTGTCTATTCTCTAATTCACCCGACCCGGTTTTTGGAACGTCCAGTGCCAAAGTCACTGAATGGGCAAGTCGCCAATCCCTAAAACTTACTATGTTATGTAATGTACTTTATCTGCTGGGTTACGGGTGGGCATTTTACCAGAGGTTTCTATCAATCTACCCTTGTGTGATTCCTGTTGAATCATATACTCGGGGGGTGGGTGCAGGGCGGACTATTTCAAAACGGACTCCTCATTTATTAGATAGAGAAGGTCACCAAGATTTCGTGATCCGCTGCCGAACCTATTCCAATTTCAACAGCTCGGACTCGGATCGTGGGGATCGCCGGAATACTTCGTATCAACAGATACTCGGTATATCAATCTCGATTATATCCGAGATCTGTTATTGAATTGCTTCGATTTTCATTATCCGGAGCTCCTTATATATATCAATATCAAAAATCAAATATCAATATCAAAAATCAATATTATAATTTTCTATATTAGATCAGGACTGACCTTCCTCTCAACCCGAATCGTCTCTCAGCTTTGACTTAATAGATGCAAAAAATGCTCTCACTTATCTTGCTGTTGAGAATGGGATGCTAATCTTTGACACCGAATCCTCTCTTTGAAGGAAGCTAGGGAGCTAGTCTTTACCGAAGAGATCCTTTTCATCACCTGCGCTCCGTTGCAGCTACTTCTGTAGCACTCAGACTAGCAGGGCATTCGCAGCGGAGTCTGTAACAGCGCACAAGAGCCAAAGAGCCTTCTTCTAACTAGGAGAGTCAGCAAGCTACCGGAAGCGAAGCTTCTGTTCTGGCTCCTCCCTTTGCATTTGAAATTCCTCCTTTTCGTTCTACTTAGGTGGAGCAATTCGAACTCTCGACAGAATAGAAAAGAGCCGCAGGCCTGTGTCTGTGTGGACACCTCAACGAACTCATGTGGACACTCCTCAGCCCGAGGACAATCTCTCAAATACACATTAATAGCCGTTTTTCTTTTCTTTGCTGATTCCTCTCAATGAAATTTGCCATGTTGCACTAAGTTACTTACGGATGTATGCATGCGGTCCGGGAACACTTTGGGGTGAACACCCATCCGAACAAGTAGGGTCAATAGTTCAGCATTTAGCAAAAAACAAATCTTTAACCCAACAAGTGCTCTCCGAACCAAGCTAGATAGTCTCCTATCACTAGGCTCACCAACCAACCTGGACTTTGATTCTTATTATTCCTACTGGATATCAAAACCATAAGGATTGTTTCCAGCCATGAGTTCCCATATGACATAAGCGCTCTTGGGCGGGGTGGGCCATCATTCGCCAGGTCTTTGAGTGCCCGTCGTACCACGTGGTTGGGGCTGATCGAGACTCTACTTTGAGGATCTGGCACCTGCGCCTGGCCCGGTCTGCCAGTGAATTTTGGCTCTACGTCCGGTCGTGCGTGGTATGTTCGCGATTCGTACAAATGGAACGCATCGCGTACGTACGTTAACCTTCCCTTATTGGGCTGGGCCATTCCATCAAATCTTTGGGAAGGGGCCCAATCTCGTATTTGATGGTTGGCGTGGCAATAGGCTTCGCTTCGTAGACTGGTTTCCCAGCCGTTGCAAACATTGAGCGAGAACGGTAAGGGGCGACAATGTCGTTGCGCGGGGATGCGATTCGCCAAGCTGGGGCAAAGAAAGCCGTCCGGCCCTCCCGGATTAGGCTTTCGAAGGAAAGGCCTTCGAAAGGGAAAGAAAGAGCTATGCTATTGACCGACCCTTTCGTAGTGACTTCGAATCAACCCCTTATTTCTCATTTTTCATGAGGCGGGCCAAATAGAGAATGAAATGCATAAATAAGGGAAGGGCGCCTTTTTTTTTGTTTAAGGGAAGCCTACTGAAGTACCAAAGGCTTTCGGGGCTTACACCCCAGCCTTAGAATCTAAGCCCTTTGAAGCGCCAGTAGTTGTAGCTGTGGCCACACCAACCCTTTCGTTCAACTCGCTCCGGGTTCCGATCTATATGATTGCGGTACAAAGTACACCTCTTCCGTAGAGGCAGGTAGTAACCTAACCTTTGAGAGTCTGCTCAAGGGTGAGCCCTAAACTCTCTCAATGGAAAGATCTCCGTGCGTGGCGTGAGTTGGAATCCTAGAAAAGATCGATAGAGACTCCCTCCCCGGTCCCACGAGGATCTCTACGTACTTGTCCAGTCCAGGACAACTGAGATCTTCCGGTCTGCGTGCGTGGGAGCAGCTGAAACAAAGAAGAGTCTGATCCGCTCTTCATTCAGGCCCGGCCCGCCCGTCTACAGCTAGGTCCGGGAATGGCGCCAGGCGAGGGCGCCGCTATGCCCCGCTGCTCTGCAGCGGCCGGCCCCCGGACTATGCAAAAGAATCGAGTTCGGTGTCGTCCAACGTGGTTCCCCCCCGCCTTTTTTGGTGATTGACCGAACAAATAGGCCGTCATCTATGCCCCTTAATGAATCGAATGGTCCTTCGACCTTCGTTTGATTCCGACGGCCGGCATAGATCTCATGAGACCCCGCCCACTAAACCTACGAAAAGCCCTGCCCTGGCACCTTCGCTACTAGGAGAGTAAGCAACTGATATTAGCGCCGGACCGTCGAGTCGAATTGATCGTGTCATGTGCAACGTCCATCAATGATGGTTCATTAATTTCAATTGATTTAGACTCCTTCCCCCTTCCCTTATACGAAAAAGATCGAGAGGGGCCCGAACAAAACCAAGAAGAACGGAAACGGAAGCCTTTCGACTCACTCTCGTATGGCTCGCCCTCGAGCCCTGGGCGGGTCTTTCCCTCTTGTTCTGTTCCCGCCACGATAAAGACGCACGGAAGAGGTATGCCCAGCGCGTGGAGGATCCGTTGAGAGTGTCCGTTGTCTCGGTAGGGAACAGTACGATCTTTTCCCCTATTGTATTGAATCAATAAAAAAAAGAGGTCAGTGCTACGGTCTCCTATTGTTTGATCCAATATTGACCAGGGACGAGCCCCGACTTCCATAGGTCCTTGGTTCGACCTCCCGTAGCGGTCCTTGCTTTTAATAAAGCGGAGCGGGGCCAATTTCTCGTACTTGCTCAGTGTGCCCCCTTTCGTCGAGTGCCCCGCCCGGTTCACTGGGCTGTTGGCCTACCAAGCACTTGCCCGCTGCTCCTGCCGCCCGCTTGGCGGGCGGAGCGCTCGTTATCCTGACTGTTCTCTCTGCTGGGGCCCCCTCCCATTGCTCTAGCCATAAGCTATGGCAGCTCCAGCTCGCACCCACTCTGGCCCGCCCTTAGAGGCCAGAGTGGGCTCAGCGGTCAGCCCCTTCTGACGTTAGGGGGTCTTTTGCTTTTGCCGGATCTATAGAGATACTACGAGTCCTCCGTCCCAGATTCCCTCGCCGCGGCCATCTGGTTCACCGGTACTACCAAAAACTCTCATGCTTACGTGACTGTGACTGATATATAAGTATTATCTCGGACCAAAACCGGTCGTGCTTCTGGTTTCCATTCCCATCATCATATTGATGGAAACTCCTCGTGCTCTGCCATAAGAACTTGGAGTCCGTATCATGGTGAAGGCGCTTGCGTTTGCGCTGTGATTCTTGCTCAAAAAACTGACCGAACGCGTTCGAGTTATTGGCTCGTCCGACCCGGCAGCATTCATGAGTCGCTCGTTCAACTGTCCCTCGGAGACACGGTCGAGAAGTGCCATGCATGGTCGCCCCCCGTCCTTTCTTTCTCTCGGTCCGGGCCCGGGGTAATAAAGAAATGGAAAAAAAGGGGGGACTTCTGCAACGGGCTATGCCACCCATTACTTATGAGGGAAGTCGCATCCGTCCCATCGCAAGCACCTACAATGTCATGATCACATTGGTTGACCCTTTTTTGGTAGTTCAACGGACGGTCGCCCCTCCAACAATCAAAGGTAGAAATATGGAAACTTCTCTGCCATTTGGATCGGAGAATTTATGGAGGAAATCGGGTTTTAAATTTCCAGAAACCGCACGATTATATAGCCAAAGGGAATACGCCGCGCCTAAAATCATCCCAAGCGCTGCTAATGTGGCTACTAAGCTATTTCTTTGGAAAGCTCCTACTGAGATGGGAAATTCCCCGATAAAGCTGCTAGTACCAGGTGAACTCATATTGGCCAAAGTGGAAGAGAAGGAAATGGTAGGGAGATTCGGCATGGTGCTCACTGAACCTCCATAATATCTAGCAAGTCGAGTCTTATGTCGGTCATATAGAACACCAACACATAGAAAAAGGGCTGGAGGAACCGGTCCATGACTTGACATCGGTAGAATGCTACCTCCAATTCCCTGTATGTTCGATAGAGCAAAATCTTCCCCCCACTGATCGGAGTACGCCGATTACCCCCCGAACCGTACAAGATAGTTACCACCTATCATACGGCTTTCTAACTCCACTTCTTTTTCTGGTCGTTCCGCTCTGTCGGATCGATGGTAGTATCAGAGTCCCCCCGACATTTTTGACAATGGAATTGCCTGCTTCCGTTTTGAGTTTCGCATCTCACGGTCATACTAAAGTCTCACATCGTAGACCCCCACCCCAACTCTATCTTCCTTATCAGTGAACCGGAACATAGTGCATAGGTACTCTTCGATGCAGCGGGGACGAGACGACGTGACATACTACGATCACGTACAGAAGTGCTGCCCTTTCGGCTCGGCAATATGGAACCCATCAACTGCTCCCTTGTTGGGGTCCTATCGGGATAGGTAGGCCCATCCCCTCCCCCCGCCTCAGACATAAAGGCAGTAGTTCCCCGTACCGTAGGCCCCTATGTTACGCGGCCGTCATCTTTTGTTACGTTCCACCGTACCAGAAATCCAAGGTTCCACAAACCGTTCTGCGGCGTGGTGGCAGGACCGCTAGGGGATTGGCTCGGGGTGTAAGTAGGGTCAAATCCGCAGGGGTCATGCAAATACATGGGCCCCTTCCCTTCTGCCGAGTTGTTTAGAAGGCGCTTTCCGTTCTACGGTCCCTCGAAGCGAACGAAGGGTTAGGCAGGTAGTACGGGCCCTCTGACTTCCAGCTATGTGTTGTGCGGCTCCCGCGAAGCGAATGAAGGGAAGCTCTTCGAGCTTTCTCCGCCAGCGGCTTATGTAGTGGTCGGCATTCCTACGTGCTCCTCCTTGCCCCCCTACTGGAGATTCGATGACGGGTAACCTTTGGAAAAGTGCTGGTTACGAAGGAAGGTGACGGTTTATGGATGGATGAAGTGGTAGTCAACCCTCCAACTCCATCAATATCAACAACATGTCGTGACCATGACGGTTAGGCCGACTACTCTACTCGTATATAGATAGGCTACTTCTAGCTTCTATAGTGAGTGGCCCTTCCGCTTTGGTGTAGTTGTAGTTTGTATTGTACTGAATTGAACACATATCAAAGAAAGAAAGGCAGGCGATCAGTAGTTGCCCTTCTCCGGCCTGGGAAAAGCAGCGAACTCTAGAAGCTAGGGCTGTTTGGACACGAACACTATTCCGTTATCAGCTGAAACCCGCCTTAGAGATTGAACGTCGTTATTGCCGTTCAATCTAAGACAGCGCTGATAGCTTGTAGTGAACAGCCCTCCTTATGAAACCGAAAGCAGCCTTTGGCACTTACTTAAGTAGTTAAGGAACCCCCCTTGCAACTATGATAGAGAGCCGTCTGCTTGTTGCCAAACCAACCCCGAACTTTCTTTTTAATCGCCTTTTTCAAAGTAGGCCCTTCTTCAATGCGGCCCGCCTTTTTTCTTTTTTGAATGGTCGCGACTGTTGTATTGTAGTCGGTCGGGGGAAGCTACCGCTTCTACGACAGCTCCGCTTCCTCGTCTTGCTTCTGGCAAAGCTTCTACTTTGCTTGCTTCTCTCGCGCTTGCTTACGCGAAGGCTTAGAGTCCTTTTCGCTAGGTCCAAAAGCTTTCGTCAAAGCGAAAGATCTGATCCAACAGAAATCCCGCATATTGAGCGCAGCTGATATATGGCTACTAGCCGCGATTAGATCATGCCATAAAATAAGAAAAGACTGATATATGGCCCGTCATATACAGATAGAATAGATATGGATAGACAGACATTCCATTGATTCACGAAATGGCTCGTCGATCCAAATTCATCATTCTTTTTGTCTCTCTCTGCCCCCCGCCCCGAAACTGACCCACGGCACAGCGCCCATTCGCTTCGCGCGCGGGAAGGCAACGAAGTTCAGTTCAAGAGACCGCAGCGGAGTGGAGCAGCCGCGACACGAAGTTCCTTACCGCTCCGTGGGCTGGATCTCGCTGGTGCCACCTAAACGGTAGGTAGGCGGCGGATGTGTGACGTTTGGAGTTGTCGTTCGTGCACCTGTCCCCAATATGAGAATGAGTGATCCGTTCCCCTGCAGATCATGGCCTTACCACTCGGTCCCCGATGGCCAGCGGGGGATTCGGTATAGCAGCTCACGTTCGTTTGCGCTGCGCGTTCCCGCTGGACTGGACACATGTTAGCTGTAGGAAGTATGGTTACGAAAGTGACTTCGGTTCGCCAGTTCAGGCTCAACTCCTCGCTTTACGTTAGCGGACCTACAGGTCGGGCCGAGGCTCCGCGCTCTTTCTTTCTGTGTGGGACGATGCCGGGGAATGCGTCGAGGCGGCGAACAACAACAACACAACTCCATTTTTGTTGCTTTTCCCTCTATGGGATGAGCCCAGTGCATTGGACCGATGGATAAGAGAACTGAGCTGGCCAAAAAAGCGCTTGGGCGCTCTACGTACGATGTAGACTCCATCAGATACATATCGATTTCTTTCTTATGGATCCATAATTTCTCTTGTCTCAAAAATAGATAGTTTGAGGAGATTTCCCTGATTATTGAAAGATTCCCTCTCTATCCATTCCTACTCTTTCGATCTATCAAAACAGATCAGGCCATCTATCAATCGATTTTCAAATAGCACGTTCATCTCGCTTTTCGTTAATTTCCGCCGCGCCATAATAAGAAAGAAGCAGGCGAAACAGCTGGAAGCGCTCGCTTCGCGCCCAACAATGATTATTCACGGGAAAGCCAACAGAAAGATTCGATTCGGACTTCGTAGAGCCGGTGCTGCTGCCTGCGCGTAGGGCCGTCCCCCACTCCCGTTCCGGGGCGCTAAGGGGGTTTTGTTTTTGGAACAGACGGCAGCGTTTTGCTGACGCCTCGAATCGACGCTTTTGTTGCGACATGCTATGTTTTCTCCCCCATTGCTAGTAGGTTGATGGGTCGCACGCCCGGCACACATGTTTTGGCCTTGCTTGTGTGTCCATAACTCAAAATAGGTGACCTAACGGCCGCCGCCCGACTAGACATACCAATAGTCACCAGATTCATATGGGCTACTGGGGAGTAGGCAATGATCTTCTTAAGATCGATCTGTCTTGAAGTGGTCGAGGGAGTATATATTATAGCAATCGCGCTTGGAGTATAAATGAAAGGAGTGGAACGAAGTGTCGCTTCGGGAAACATGGGTATTGAAAATCTTAAAAACCCGTGGGTTCCCAATTTTGAAGGAATTCCTGCCAAGATGACGGATCCAGCCGTAGGTGCCTCTACATGGGCTTCGGGTAACCAAATATGAACTGGTACCATAGGCACTTTGACGGCGAAAGAGGCGAAAGAAGCAATCCATAGAAAGATTTGGCGCCGCTCACTAAATTCTGTGGTTAATAAGATTTGTGAATCGGTGGTTCCTGTTTGGAGAAGAATCAACGGAATAGCTAATAGCATAAAAACTGATCCAAGTGAAGTATATAGGAAAAACTGATATGCTGCCTTGATCTTTCTTTGTCTCGAACCCCATACCCCTATAATAATGGTAGAGTAAGGGGTGGCCCCAAAGCGGAATTGACCTGACCGGTGGTAGTTTTTATAAGCTCCAGTGGGTAGCCACTCCCTTCTCAGGGAACCGTACGTGACACTTCCGCATCATACGGCTCCGTCCCGAGTTTCCGTCGTCGGCCCTTGTCATTAGACCACTATCTATGCATGTATTTTCCGCCTTGACTCTCGAATCTTTTGCTTCTCGGGTGGTGGCGAACAATGCTGCTTGCGTTGCGGGAGATGCCCGCCCGTAGGGCCCGGCCTGCTTCCCGCCCGAAAGAACCGCTCACTAGCTAGCCGGACTAGTGGTAGGGTTCCGTCAAAAAAACCCTGCCTTTCGAACCCGCCCGTCTTCCAAATCAATAAAAATGGGCTCGTTGGGAAGAAAGATTGAGTGCGGTCTGTAGAGCACATGTCAC